GCACATCAGATGCGGGATATCTTACGCGCAGGCTTGTCGAAGTAGTTCAACATATTGTTGTACGTAGAACAGATTGTGGCACTATTCGGAATATTTCTGTAAGTCCTCGAAACGGTAAGATACCGGAAAGAATTTTTACCCAAATATTAATAGGTCGCGTATTAGCAGACGATATATATCTCGGTTCGCGGTGCATTGCGACCCGAAATCAAGATATCGGGGTTGGGCTTGTCAATAGATTCATAACCTTTCGAACTCAACCAATAGCCATCCGAACTCCTTTTACTTGTAGGAGTACATCTTGGATCTGTCGATTATGTTATGGCCGAAGTCCTACTCACGGTGACTTGGTCGAATTGGGAGAAGCTATAGGTATTATTGCAGGTCAATCTATTGGGGAGCCTGGTACTCAACTAACATTAAGAACTTTTCATACGGGCGGAGTATTCACAGGGGGTACTGCAGAACACGTACGAGCTCCTTTTAATGGCAAAATTCATTTTAATGAGGAGTTGGTTCATCCCACACGTACACGTCATGGACACCCTGCGTTTCTATGTTATAGATACTTGTATGTCACTATTGAGGGCGAAGATATTCTACATAGTGTGAATATTCCGCCAAAAAGTTTTCTTTTAGTTCAAAACGATCAATATGTTGAATCCGAACAAGTGATTGCTGAAATTCGTACGGGGGCATCGACTCTGAATTTTCAGGAAAAAATTCGAAAACATATTTATTCTGACTCAGAAGGAGAAATGCACTGGAGTACTGATGTGTATCATGCACCCGAATTTACATATGGTAATGTTCATCTTTTACCAAAAGCAAGTCGTTTATGGATATTATCGGCAAGGCTGTACAGATCCAGTGTAGTCTCCTTTTCACTCCACAAGGATCAAGATCAAATGACCACTCATTCTCATATTTCTAACTCCTTAATGACTAATGATCCTTCAAAATGTCGTAAAAAAGAACATAGGATTTCGAATTATTCAGAACGTAATCGAATGGGTCATTGCAATCACATATATCCGACAAAAAACTCCGGTTTATTGGCAAAGAGGCGAAAAAATAGATTCCTTATTCCATTTCAATCGAGTCAAGAGCGAGAAAAAGAATTAATGTCCCTTTGCGACGGTAGCTCGATTGAAATACCCGTAAATGGTATTTTCCGTGGAAATAGTATTTTTGCTTATTTCAATGATCCTCGATACCGAACAAAGAGTTCGGGAATTATTAAATATGAGACTATAGAGGTGCATTCCATCGTTAAAAAAGAGGATTTGATTGAATATCGAGGAGTCAAAGAATTTCGACCAAAATACCAACTGGTAGATCGATTTTTTTTTATTTCCGAGGAAGTACATATCTTATCTGGATCTTGTTCGATAATGGTACGGAATAATAGTATCATTGGGGTAGATACGCAAATGACTTTAAATAAAAGAAGCCGAGTAGGTGGAGTGGTTCGGGTGGAGAGAAAAAAAAAAAAGATTGAACTAAAAATTTTTTCTGGAGATATCTATTTTCCTGGGCAGACAGATAAGATATCCCGACATAGCGGCATTTTGATACCACCAGGAAAGATAAATTACAAGGAAGCCAAAAATTTGAAAAATTGGCTCTATGTCCAACGGATCACTCTTAATCATAAAAAGTATTTTGTTTTTATTCGACCCGTAGTTACATATGAAATAACCGATGGTATCAATTTAGCAACACTTTTTCCTCAGGATCTGTTGCAAGAAAGGGATAGTATGCAACTTCAAGTTTTCAATTATATACTTTATGGAAATGGCAAAGTCACTTGGGGAATTTATAACACAAGTATTCAATTAGTACGTACTTGTTTAGTATTGAATTGGAACCAAGACAAAAAAAGTTCGGCTATCGAAAAGGCCCGTGTTTCTTTTGTTGAAGTAAGGATAAATGGTATGATTCGAGATTTTCTAAGGATCGATTTTATGAAATCAGCTCTTTCGTATATCGGGAAAAGGAAGGATCCCCCCCTTTTTTTTTATGATGGATCAGAGTATACCAATAGGAATCCTTTTTTTTCCACTTATTTAAAAACAAAACTTCAACAATCGTTTAACCAAAATCAAGGAACTATTCGTACGTTGTTAGGTAAAAATAAGGAACGTCAGTCTTTTTTAGTTTTATCATCATCCAATTGTTTTCGAATGGGTCCATTCATACTCAACGATGTAAAATATCACAAAGAATCCAGTAAAAAAGATCGCCCAATTCCAATTAAAAATTCTTTAGGTCCTTTAGGAATAGTCCTTAAGTTTGCAAATTTTTTTGTATTGTACCATTTAATAACTCATAATCAGATCTTGGTAAATAATTTTTTACCATTTTACAATTTAAAACAAACTTTTCAAGTCCTTAAATATCAATATTATTTAATGGATGAAAATTTAAGAATTTATAATCCCTATTTTTGTAGTAACATCATTTTGAATTTATTCAATTTGCATTGTTATTACCATTTTTGTGACAAAACATCTATAAAGATGCGTCTTGGACAATTTCTTTGTGAAAATTTATGTATAACAAAAAATGGACTGCACTTAAAATCAGGTCAAGTTCTAATTGTTCAGTTTGATTCTGTAGTAATAAGATCGGCTAAGCCCTGTTTGGTTACCCCAGGAGCAACAGCTCACGGTCATTATGGGGAAATCATTTCGGAAGGGGATACTTTAGTTACCTTTATATATGAAAAATCGAGGTCTGGTGATATAACGCAAGGTTTGCCAAAAGTGGAACAAGTCTTAGAAGTTCGGTCAGTTGATTCAATATCCATCACTCTAAAAAAGCGGATTAATGGTTGGAACGAACGGATAACAAAAATTCTTGGAATTCCGTGGGGATTCTTGGTTGGGGCTGAGCTAACTATAGCGCAAAGTCGTATCTCTTTGGTTAATAAGATCCAAAAGGTTTATCGATCCCAGGGGGTGCAGATTCATGATAGGCATATCGAAATTATTGTACGGCAAATAACATCCAAAGTCTTGGTTTCAGAGGATGGAATGTCTAATGTTTTTTTGCCTGGAGAACTAATTGGATTGTTTCGAGCAGAACGGACGGGACGCGCTTTGGAAGAAGCGATCTGTTACCGAACTATCTTATTAGGAATAACGAGAGCATCTCTGAATACTCAAAGTTTTATATCGGAAGCAAGTTTTCAAGAAACTGCTCGAGTTTTAGCAAAAGCGGCTCTCCGAGGCCGTATTGATTGGTTGAAAGGACTCAAAGAAAACGTTGTTCTGGGGGGGATGATACCTGTTGGTACTGGATTCAAGGGATTCGTACACCGCTCAAATCAACATAAGAGCATTTCCTTAAACAAAAAAACCAAGAATATATTCAAGAAAGATATTTTATTTTACCACAGGGAATTGTTAGATTATTGCTTTTCAAATAATTTAGGTAATGAATCAAAATAACAATTATTTTAGGGATTTAATACAAGAGATTCATCCTTTTTAGTTATTTAATATTTATTTAGTAATAAATTAAGGAAACTCAAAAAAAAAATAACGAATAGAAAGGGATTTTAGGTTTGGTTTGTGTATCAATGGCCAATCCACGTTAAAAATGAAAAAGAAGGTTCCGTTGGAACAATTATTTATTTCAGGATACCTTATCTCTTTATTAAAAAAAGAGTTAACGTTTGTGGAGAAATGACAAGAAGATATTGGAACATCAATTTGGAAGAGATGATGGAGGCGGGAGTTCATTTTGGTCACGGTACTCGAAAATGGAATCCTCGAATGTCATCTTATATCTCTGCAAAATGTAAAGGTATTCATATTTTAAATCTTACCAGAACTGCTCGTTTTTTATCAGAGGCTTGTAATTTAGTTTTTGATGCAGCAAGTAGAGGAAAACAATTTTTAATTGTTGGGACAAAAAATAAAGCAGCTGATTCAGTAGCATGGGCTGCAATAAGGGCTCGATGTCATTATGTTAATAAAAAGTGGCTTGGGGGTATGTTAACGAATTGGTCCACTACAGAAACAAGACTTCATAAATTCAGGGACTTACGAATGGACCAAAAGGCGGGAAAGCTCATCCGTCTCCCGAAGAGAGATGCCGCGGTGGTGAAGAGACAATTATCTCACTTGCAAACATATCTGGGCGGGATTAAATATATGACAGAATTACCTGATATTGTAATCATCGTTGACCAACAAAAAGAATATACAGCCGTTCGAGAATGTATTACTTTGGGAATTCCAACGATTTGTTTAATCGATACAAATTGTGACCCGGATCTTGCCGATATTTCGATTCCGGGAAATGATGATGCTATATCTTCAATCCGATTAATTCTTACTAAGTTAGTATTTGCAATTTGTGAGGGTCGTTCTAGTTATTTAAGAAATCCTTGATTTTATTATATTATTATACTACTAAAAAAAAATTAACAATTCAATTAGAAATTATAAAATTAATCCCTATAATTTATAATAGAATTGGTTACTTTCCTGAATAAAAAAAGCATATAATATTATATATAACTAATAAATAATAAGAATTAAATCGGTACCCTAAATAAAAAAAAGTAGACGAGAAAGAGATGATGGAATCAAAATAAATTTTTAAGTTATATTTCTGTCAGAGGACAATATGAATATTCTCTCATATTCAATCAACACACCGGGGTTATATGATATATCTGGTGTGGAAGTAGGTCAACATTTTTACTGGCAAATCGGGGGGTTGCAAATCCATGGCCAGGTACTTATAACTTCTTGGGTTGTAATTGCTATCTTACTAGGATCGGTTGCTATAGCTGCGCGGAATCCACAAACCATTCCAACAAGTGGTCAGAATTTTTTTGAATATGTCCTTGAATTCATTCGAGACGTGAGCAAAACTCAAATTGGAGAAGAATATCGCCCTTGGGTTCCCTTTATTGGAACTATGTTTTTATTTATTTTTGTTTCTAATTGGTCAGGGGCCCTTTTCCCTTGGAAAATCATAAAGTTACCTCACGGGGAGTTAGCCGCACCCACAAATGATATAAATACTACTGTTGCATTAGCTTTACTCACGTCAGTAGCCTATTTCTATGCGGGTCTTACAAAAAAAGGATTAGGTTATTTTGGTAAATACATTCAACCAACTCCAATTCTTTTACCCATTAATGTTTTAGAAGATTTCACAAAACCCCTATCACTTAGTTTTCGACTTTTTGGAAATATATTAGCGGATGAATTAGTAGTTGTTGTTCTTGTTTCTTTAGTACCTTTAGTGGTTCCTATACCTGTCATGTTCCTTGGATTATTTACAAGCGGGATTCAGGCTCTTATTTTTGCAACTTTAGCCGCAGCTTATATAGGCGAATCCATGGAAGGTCATCATTAATTAGTCTTAGTCGATTTTTTAGTTTAGATGTTTCGAAGAATGATTAGAAAATCTGATGGAATTTGAGAGACAATAGGTGGTTTACATTATGTAAGAAACATATGTATATTATTTTATATTCGAGGAATTTATTAAATTGACAAGTTATATATGAATATTTCATTTGCACTACTAAAATTTAGCTAGAGATGCCAACTGAAGTCTTTCTTGTTTCGTTTATAACTGTGAATTTTTTGACTAAAAAAAATCGAAAGATGGCATGAGAAAATTCAAAAATATTAATTAATATTTGGCATTTTTATTTAAAATTATTTCTATTGGATGGATATTAGAATGAAATAATTAAGTTCTAATTCATTGGTTGATTGTATCATTAACCATTTATTTTTTTTGTGTGTGAGGAACTTATTTATCATGAATCCACTTATTTCTGCCGCTTCCGTTATTGCTGCTGGATTGGCTGTAGGACTTGCTTCTATTGGACCTGGCGTTGGTCAAGGTACTGCTGCAGGCCAAGCTGTAGAAGGTATTGCGAGACAGCCCGAGGCAGAGGGAAAAATACGAGGTACTTTATTACTTAGTTTAGCTTTTATGGAAGCTTTAACAATTTATGGGTTGGTTGTAGCATTAGCCCTTTTATTTGCAAATCCTTTTGTTTAATCCGAGAAAAATGAGAAATCTATATTTCTTTTAGGGTCTTGAACGTATTGGTTGTTTTTAACACTATATATTAATATTAAAATTTCGTCCTTACACCATTACTTAGTCATTCAGAAAATAACCCAAGGGAAGGACTGATGAAGACTTACACTCGTTTTCTTCCTTCCCTTTCTTTAGAGTGCTCGAACAAAAGAGCTATTTCGTAATTCACATGAAACCTAGTACCTAATAATTAATTCGCATAAATTAAAGTATTATTGTTATTGGGAATCTCAATTGAAAAACAAAAATTCATTTTCAACCTATTTTGTATTTATAAGTAATAAATAAGTGAAGCAATACAATGATTTTTTTAGTTTATCTATAATACTATAATAAGGAGATCGTATGAAAAATGTAACCGATTCTTTCGTTTTCTTGGGTCACTGGCCATCCGCCGAGAGTTTTGGGGTTAATACCGATATTTTAGCAACAAATCTAATAAATCTCAGTGTAGTAATTGGTGTATTAATCTTTTTTGGAAAGGGAGTGTGTGCGAGTTGTTTATTTCAAGAATAGGTTGGATCCAACCAGCTGTACTTCTTTTTTCTTTACTTTATAACTAGGGACAAAAGGTACATGATTTCGCGAATGACTTCTGAATCTGAATCAATTATATGTAAAAACCATAGCATTTCGTAAGTTGTTGGGAAATATACTTTGATTCTCTATCAACCAATAATGTGGGCCCATTATAATGGTTAAAACTAAACGCTTTGAAGTCCAGGTGCAGCAGTGTATTCTTTCTACCACTATGGTAATACCAAGACAATTTAAAATAAAGTTCTCCATTTATTGATATAGAACACTCGTAGCGATAAATTTATTAATTTAGAATGAAATATTAAAAATGCTAAAAAGGCTGAGTCGATGACCTACATATAAAAAACATTTTTGGATTTGAAAAAAAAAACAATTTTGCTGACAATTACTTTTTTGGCTCAGAAGAGTCCTCCTTATGGGCTAGTTTTGATTAGCACTTGTTTTCAATTTTGTTCAAATTAACCATAAAAGAGAAGATAGGTTCATTACATTCAAAAAAAAGTATGGAAATTCACCATAAATAAGTGAAGTAATTGAGCGTGAGAGCCAAATGAATTGAAAAATTCAAGTTTGGTTCGGGAAGGGATCATGAACATTTTAAAATGAATGGAAAGATAATCTACTTTCATTAAGTGATTTATTAGATAATCGAAAAAAGAGGATCTTTAATACTATTAGAAATTCAGAAGAACTACGCGGAAGGGCCATTGAACAACTGGAAAAAGCCCGGGTTCGCTTACGGAAAATAGAACTAGAAGCGGATCAGTTTCGAGTCACTGGATATTCGGAAATAGAACGAGAAAAAATGACTTTGATTAATTCAACTTCTAAAACTTTAGAACAATTAGAAAATTACAAAAATGAAACTATTCAGTT